TGATAATATATCTAAATAATAGATATCTGTATTTATGTTCTGGGGTTTACATATACTCATATGTTTTGTTATAATTGAAATTGAGAAATCTTTTTTAATTGAAAAATCAATACTGATTAGTTCTGCTTCAATTTTTATGTTGTCATTAGGAAAACACAATTTGAAATTCAAATCCCAGAATCGTTCATGAATTCCAAGTAAGGAGTCAATGGTTCAAATTTCTCGTCTGAAAAATACACATTTTATTTCTCAATAGAAAAACGAGAGAATGTTTTTAGCATTGTGTATTTTCAGATACTATACAATCAAAGGAATGGATCAAATCCAATCAAAAGGGGTATTTCTTTTTTTTTTAGGAAATAAAAGGATTAAGGAAAACAGAAGTCAAAATGCAAGTACAATAATAATTCCGTAATCCGGAAAAAATTGCACCTATTTTCTATCATTTTGGCGGCATGGCCGAGCGGTAAGGCGGGGGACTGCAAATCCTTTTTCCCCAGTTCAAATCCGGGTGTCGCCTGAATCACCAAAAAACTCGAAATCATAATCGATTTATTGGATGGATTTCTCAATAGTGTTCGGTAGAACCCATTTTTGACTCTGCGACATTAATTCCACTATTATTACTGAGGAATAATGGAATAATTCCTTCGTATTTATAGAGATTAGGGGACATAATGCACATGGATATAGTAAGTCTCGCTTGGGCTGCTTTAATGGTAGTCTTTACATTTTCCCTTTCACTCGTAGTGTGGGGAAGAAGTGGGCTTTAGAAGTACTACTAATTGAGTTCAGGAATCAAACCCGCTTTTTTTATAGATCGTTCTGCAACGCACTTTGAACTATTTAAAATCAAAACTCTGAATTTGGAATCCCATTGGATTCCAATGGAGTAATCTATGATAGGAATCATACTCTTTCAATCCAAGAGATATTTCTCCCGTCTTTGTACTTCGAAAAGAAAGGGATTCAGATGATTGGAAATTTATTCCAACCTAAAATTCTTCTACTAAGGAAGTTTTTCTTTTTTTATTTATTTCCCTCTTGACTCTTCAAAAAAGAAGTCGTTTTGTTAAGCGTATACAAACTTTCTATAAGAAATGATAGCGAGATAGTGGTTGTTTAAGGAGAGACTGGTCAATAATAAGATCTTGCCTCGGGCGGGTTACATATCGGGCATTTACCCTTTGGTTTCTATTCGAATTTTAGAAAGGCGGTTTAGGCTTTATCACCTTATTTCATATGGCGTTAAAAATAGGCGAGGTTTCCCCTTACTTATTAGTAAAAGGAAAGGAATTAGAATCCTAAAATAATTCTTATTTTAGATTGAGCGGAACAAATAGATGTAGCAAATTGGGTCTTATGTCAATTCCATAGAATATATGGAATATATTGATATGGAAATGGAATTAATATACACATATAGGAAGAGAATATTGTAGATTGATATATAGAAACTTAAGCGTTTATCTTTATTCTAGATTACAGCTTTATAGACTAAGAGATAGATAGTATGGTAGAAAAATGAATTTTTCTACCATACTATCTATACTCTTAGATAATTTCCGATTCTAGTGCGCTCATTTCATTTAAGTTAAGACGTGAAATTGGACCCCTTTCATTTTACTTCGTAAATTTTTGATAAGAACTTGGAAGGAAAGTTTGATTCAAATTCATTTGAAAATTCAATCGAATTAATCATTTTGACTGACTGTTTTTACGTAAATGATAAGTAGAAAGGCGGTAGGAACTAGAATGAATAGTGCAGTAGCAATAAATGCAAGAATATTTACTTCCATAATCTCATCGGTTTTTTACTTCGCAATAACTCGGGATTTAATCCCCTAGAGATGATAAATCTTTCGTCTATCGTCTGTAAATTCAATGGATGAATTACCTCTCGATGATCTTGAACCGAATCACTATCATGAATAACAATATCTGATCTATCAAATCAACCCGTCGTCAAGACTTGAATAGTATAACATAGGAAGTTCTTTTATCCATACCGAATCCAAATTTTTATTCCTAACTCAATTACTCCGAAATGATATTTATCATCCGTTTCCTTGTTTTTTCTATAACCCACCTTTGCGTCTTCCTTGGAGAATCTTCTGATGAAGGATCATCAGATTGCCTTTCCACTTCAATTAATTACATAGTTCCGAACCTAACAAACAAAAAAAGCGAAATGGAAAAATAGAAAAAAAAAAAAGAAATCAAGACTCCTTTTTGCTTTGGGAATGCAAGTATACCCCTTGACATTCTTTACTAGTTCATAGAAAGGGAAAAATGGATTTTTGTATTTATTGGATCCGTCGGGACTGGCGGGGCTCGAACCCGCAGCTTCCGCCTTGACAGGGCGGTGCTCTAACCGATTGAACTACAATCCCAGGGAAATAAGGGATCTGGCAGAAATTTTGATTCTTTTTTATCTTCGTATGGGGTCTTTCTAAAGGACAAGGGATTTTCTACTATCTCATGGTAGATTGATGCGGCT